GAGGTTCATGCTTCCTTTGTTGAGGTAAGGGCAAATGATCTAATTCGCGATTTCATAAGAATTGAGTTAGTCAAGTCCACTATTTCGTATACCGGAAAAAGGTATGATAGGGCAAGTTCCGGATTGATTCCCGATAATGGATTAGATTGCACCAATATCAATCCTTTTTATTCCAAGGCGAAGATTCAATCACTTAGCCAACATCAAGGAACTATTGGTATGTTGTTGAATCGAAATAAGGAATGCCAATCTTTGCTAATTTTGTCATCATCCAATTGTTCTCGAATTGGTCCATTCAATAGTTCGAAATATAACAATGTGACAAAAGAATCGGATCCCCTAATTCCAATTAGGGATTATTTAGGTCCCTTAGGCGCTATTGTACCTAAAATATCGAATTTTTATTCATCTTACCATTTAATAACTCATAATCAGATCGTGTTAAAGAAATATTTGCTACTTGACAATTTGAAACAGATTTTCCAAGTACTTCAAGTACTTAAATACTGTTTAATAGATGAAAATAGAAGGATTTATAATCCCGATCTATGCAGTAACATCATTTTGAACCCATTCCATTTGAATTGGTGCTTTCTCCATCATGATTATTGTGAAGAGACATCGATCAAAATTAGCCTTGGACAATTTATTTGTGAAAATGTATGTCTATTTAAATACGAACCACACGTAAAAAAATCTGGTCAAATTTTAATTGTTAATGTCGACTTTTTAGTTATAAGATCGGCTAAGTCTTATTTGGCTACTCCTGGAGCAACTGTTCATGGTCATTATGGGAAAATCCTTTACGAAGGAGATACATTAGTTACATTTATATATGAAAAATCGAGATCTGGTGACATAACGCAAGGTCTTCCAAAAGTAGAACAAATCTTAGAAGTGCGTTCGATTGATTCAATATCGATGAACCTCGAAAGGAGAGTTGAAGGTTGGAACGAGCGTATACCAAGAATTCTTGGGATCCCCTGGGGGTTTTTGATTGGAGCTGAGCTAACCATAGCCCAAAGTCGTATCTCTTTGGTTAATAAGATCCAAAAGGTTTATCGATCCCAGGGGGTACAGATCCATAATAGACATATAGAGATTATTGTACGTCAAGTAACATCAAAAGTGTTGGTTTCAGAAGATGGAATGTCTAATGTTTTTTCGCCTGGAGAATTAATCGGATTGTTGCGAGCGGAACGAGCAGGGCGCGCTTTGGACGAATCGATCTGTTATCGGGCAATCTCATTGGGAATAACAAGAGCGTCTCTGAATACTCAAAGTTTCATATCCGAAGCAAGTTTTCAAGAAACCGCTCGAGTTTTAGCAAAAGCTGCTCTACGAGGTCGTATTGATTGGTTGAAAGGCCTGAAAGAGAACGTTGTTCTGGGGGGGATTATACCTGTTGGTACCGGATTCCAAAAATTTGTGCACCGTTCAAGGCAAGACAAAAACATTTATTTGGAAATCAAAAGAAAAAATCTATTCGAGTTGGAAATGAGAGATATTTTGTTACACCATAGAGAATTATTTTGTTCTTACGCGACAAACAATTTCCATGAGACAAATTTACATGAGACATCAGAACAATCATTTATGCGATTTAATGATTCCTAAGAGCGGATTCATTTTCACTTTAACTATCTTTTAACTATACTGGTCTGATTATTGATTTGGTAATAAATAAAATAAGTAATTAAAAAAATTTATGGTTTGTGCCGTGTATCAATGGTCAATCCCCGGTAGAAGGTTCCATCGGAACAATTATTTATTTCAAGGTACCTCGTCTCTTTGTTAATAATACGAAAAAGAAAAAACAAAAAGGAAGTGTGGGAAAAAATGACAAGAAGATATTGGAACATCAATTTGGAAGAGATGATGGAAGCAGGAGTTCATTTTGGTCATGGTACTAAGAAATGGAATCCTAGAATGGCCCCTTACATTTCTGCAAAGCGTAAAGGTATTCATATTACAAATCTCGCTAGAACTGCTCGTTTTTTATCAGAAGCCTGTGATTTAGTTTTTGATGCAGCAAGTAGGGGAAAAAACTTCTTAATCGTCGGTACCAAAAATAAAGCATCGGATTCAGTAGCATCAGCTGCAATAAGGGCTCGATCTCATTTTATTAATCAAAAATGGCTCGGTGGTATGTTAACGAATTGGTCCACTACGGAAACGAGACTTTATAAGTTCAGGGACTTAAGAGCAGAAGAAAAGATGGGGAAACTCAACCGTCTCCCCAAAAGAGATGCAGCAATGTTGAAGAGAAAATTATCTACCTTGCAAACATATCTCGGTGGGATCAAATATATGACGGGATTGCCTGATATTGTGATCATCGTTGATCAGCAAGAAGAATATACGGCTCTTCGAGAATGTGCCATTTTGGGGATTCCAACGATTTGTTTAATCGATACAAATTGTGACCCAGATCTTGCAGATATTTCGATTCCAGCCAACGATGACGCTATAGCTTCAATTCGATTGATTCTTAACAAATTAGTATCCGCAATTTGTGAAGGTCGTTCTAGCTATATAAGAAATCGTTGATTATGATTAAGATTAAGAATAATAAAATTAGTTAATGTTAATTATTGGGCAACTCCATAGATTTATTGGATCGGTTACTTTTTTTTTGAATTTTTTAAAATAGATAAAAAAAAAGAACTGGGGATATTGATATATATTATGATGTTATGTGATTTCTTGGTATCCTAAATATATGATTAATGATTCAAGTTGGTGAGTTGAGAAAGAAATGGTTGAATCAAACTAATTCCTTTTTTGAAGTTCAATTTCTATCAGAGGACAATATGAATGTTATACCATGTTACATTAAAACACTCAAGGGGTTATACGATATATCGGGTGTAGAAGTAGGCCAACATTTCTATTGGCAAATAGGAGGTTTACAAATCCATGCCCAAGTACTTATCACTTCTTGGGTCGTAATTGCTATCTTGTTAGGTTCAGCCATCATAGCTGTTCGGAATCCACAAACCATTCCGACCGACGGTCAGAATTTCTTTGAATATGTCCTTGAATTTATTCGAGACTTGAGCAAAACCCAGATTGGAGAAGAATATGGACCTTGGGTTCCCTTTATTGGAACTATGTTCCTATTTATTTTTGTTTCTAATTGGTCAGGTGCCCTTTTACCTTGGAAAATCATACAGTTACCTCATGGGGAGTTAGCTGCGCCCACGAATGATATAAATACTACTGTTGCTTTAGCTTTACCCACGTCAGTGGCATATTTTTATGCAGGTCTTACCAAAAAAGGGTTGGGTTATTTCGAGAAATACATCAAACCAACTCCAATACTTTTACCAATTAACATCCTAGAAGATTTCACAAAACCCTTATCTCTTAGTTTTCGACTTTTCGGGAATATATTGGCTGATGAATTAGTAGTTGTTGTTCTTGTTTCTTTAGTCCCTTCAGTAGTTCCTATACCTGTCATGTTTCTTGGATTATTTACAAGTGGTATTCAAGCTCTTATTTTTGCAACGTTAGCCGCGGCTTATATAGGCGAATCCATGGAGGGTCATCATTGACTAGTTTTCGAAATAGTCTTTTTTTTTTAGCTTATCCCAATTCATGCATGGTTCAAGATAATCTGCTTGGTTGGAGAACATAATAGATATAAATACGTATGAATATATGACCTAGAGTCGTAGGAGAGAAGATGAACGATATTACGGAATTGTAAAAAAAAAAAAGATGGGTTGGGGAGGTCACACTAGATGTATGTAATGTCTATAAGTCCAGCCACTTTTTGTGTGGGTTTCGAGGAATGATTCTATAATCCGATTCAATATAAAATGTGGCCAGTTTACGTTATGGAAGAAAGAAATGTATATGTAATATGTATATGTAATATTAGATATTCACTAGTTATATAGTCCTATCTATATATAAATAGAAGTCCTTATGCCTTACCTATATACTAACTAACTATATATATATCTAACTATATGCTATATATATGTAATATATATATAGCAATATATATAGATAGCAATATATATAGCAAAATAAATAAAGCAAAATAAATAAAAATATATATATATATGTATTGATATACATATTGATATCGTTATATTGATATATTGATATCGTTGATATCGATCATATTGATATCCATTGCATATATTGATGATTGCATATATTGATTTGATTGCAGTTTACTGCATTTAGATTAGATGGATTACAAGATAAGTCAAGTCCTTTCTTCTGTTTCATTTGTGATTGTGTATTGGATGAAAGATGAACTCAAGGATATAGAAGAGTAAAGAACGAAGGATGGAATGAAAGAATGGTTGGAAAGAAAGAAATGCAATAACTAGAGCCGTATGTATATGGATTTACAAAAACTTCATCATGGGTAGAAACAAAAAATGAGATATCGAAGTAGTTCTGACGATTCAGTAATATTATCATTAGTTTTTAGTTACTCCGACCCAATAGATCTTAATGATCAAACTTAATGATAAAATTAAGTAATAATTCATTGGTTGATTGTATCATTAACCATTTCTTTTTTTTTGGTGTGAGGAACTTACCATGAATCCACTGATTTCTGCCGCTTCCGTTATTGCTGCTGGATTGGCTGTAGGACTTGCTTCTATTGGACCCGGAGTTGGTCAAGGTACTGCTGCAGGCCAAGCTGTAGAGGGTATTGCGAGACAACCAGAAGCAGAGGGTAAAATACGAGGTACTTTATTGCTTAGTCTAGCTTTTATGGAAGCTTTAACAATTTACGGACTGGTTGTGGCATTAGCGCTTTTATTTGCGAATCCTTTTGTTTAATCCTAGAAATGTAAAAAAGTACCTTAGATTACATACTTATTTTACTTTTTTTCTTTATTAACTTGAAATTAAATTGTCGTTTGCTTCTTCGAATTATATCAACACTTTACTCCTATAATTACTTATTTGTTGAGACTACAGGAAGGACTGCTTTGAGGATGAGGAATTACCAGATCACTCGCTTTCTT